TAGTGCAAGTGAGGGAATTCGCTCTGCTACTGCTAGGTCGAAGCAAAGAAGGTTAAGAGAGAATAAGTAGTTCCGAGGGATTTAGGCTTCGTCTGCTCTCAAGCCAGCTCCTAACTCTCGGTCTTCTGGCGAACAAACTTACCGGATTCAAGTGATTGAAACACAGGACCCTTTTCCACTTGGGTGACGACATACATAAGGTTTGACGAGCATTCTCGGGTGGTAGAATGGTGTTGGGACTATGGAAACTGTCGATCTCCAACTTGAAGGTGGGCGGGAGTGCTTGAATCGGGAGGAGTAGATTCTCTTACCTGTGGTTCTCTGCTAGTGGATACTTCTCTCTAGCGGTGTAACGGGTGTTGGCACTTCGGTTGTTGCCAGTCCTGTCATTTCCTAGAATATGTCTTAGTATAGGCTGGAATATGTAAGTATTTTCTATAAGTTCCCCGTTGGTCTCTTACTAGTCTGCTCTTCTTTGTTCCAGTGAGTTCTGTCATGAAGTGTAGCTCATGTTAGGATTACCCGGGGAGCGAGCTTGTCGACGACGACGGGTAAGCCGTGTGAGCGGTTAAGGGTAGCTTGTTGCTCAGCTGTCTTTAGTCAATATCTTATGAATGTTCCGGTCCATAGAATAATGTTAATGTAGCTAGAGTGTTCCTAAGGTGCATACTAGGGCTTCTTCCTCTAGTTACCGTTGTAGCTGAACCAGACTTGCAGCTGTATATTCTGGGCGAGGAGCGTAAGCGATATGGCATATTTGTGAAAGAATCTCCTTTCTCTTCGTTCGGAATGTTGCTAGAAGTATTCCCTGTGGTTTGTACTAGTTGTAACTTATGTTTCCCGGTGTTAGAAGGTTGTAGCTGTTCAGCGGGTGCAGCTAAAGGAGGACCTCCAGGTCCGTAGAACTCCTATCTTTGCTTTGTTCGTACGGGAATAGGTGTCATGAAGTTTCGTCTATTGTCCCTAGGTCTCTGTTATGTATTGTTAAGTAGTTCTGGCGGGCTTCTTTCCTTGTTTTGCTTGAGCGGATGCGCGTAATGTTGCTGAATGTGCGTCTGTTCCCTAGGGTTTCCTTGTGCTTTTGGGCGTGACTAACAAGTGAAGCTGTTTTCTTTCGTTGTTGTTATGGGAATATTGCGCTTGGGTCCCCTTTACCTAACCAACAACTTCATCTTCCTGTGTCTGCTCAAACAGTTGTTTTCGCTTTGCTTGATTAATAGTTGTGGGAATGCGTCCTTTGTCCGCTTCCCTTTCCTTGGTTGTGTCTGTATTACGGGCTGCTTTCTCGATCCTTCTATTGTTGCGTGGAAGTGCTGCTTTCTTCCTGATAGTTGGATCCCCGAATCCAACTATGATTTGCTGAGCTGTTGCAGCTCCTTTCCTTTCTTCTTTGTGGGCGGACTGAGAAGGGCCCGTATACCGTACGTATCCCTCCGGTGATTGTCGTTCTGTCTTCCCTTTCCTTCCGGGTTGTCTGGGACTGGCTTCAATGTTCGGGTAGCATTACCTTTGTTCTGCTCTCCTCTCTTTGAAGTGTACTTTCCGGCCGAGAAGTAGCTTTCTTTCTAATATAGGTTTTTCTCTGACGACTAACCTATATTAGTTCCTGCTGCTACTGTATGTTGTGTACCGAGTGCTGGCTGTTATAGTATGGTTATAGCGTTGATGGATTGTTTGTTATCTCCTTACTGCTATTAGCTGTTGTTATAGGGCTATATTCCTACTGTTGTTATCTGTTAATATGCTGTTGTTATCTGTTAATATGCTGTTGTTATCTGTTCTCTGTCCTTACTGTTGTTAGGTGGGAATAGGTTGTTAGCGTAGCTTCTGTTCCTATGCTTGAATGTGTAGTGAAGGAATGGAGGGAAGCTCTTATTAACGGCCGGAGCTAAACTCCGCTTAGCCCGGACAGGGACAACCAAAGCAGGAACTTAGAGACTCCTAGTAATACATCATACCTACTAAATCAGTCTATTGGGGCTATAGGTGTTCCCCCCGGGAAAATAACCAATGGAGTTGATTACGTTGTGAGTAAACGAGGAAAGGCGTAACATTTCATAGTTAAGGGTCGTTCATTAGCCCTACTAGTCAAGCACGGGAAGCTAACTTTCTATCAACAAAGCTAGCGGGGTTTCCGGGCCTTGTTTTGGTCCAATGTGAAAAGCTACATCCGAGGAATTGTATGATTCAGATACCTGACGAAATAAAGAGAGAAAAGATCGGGCGGGATAGCTGGGATGACCTATTTCAAGATCAGATGATCCACCAGCTTGTCTGCTTGTGAGGTTGAGGATTTGACTGTTATGATCTCTTGGCCCGTGCCTCCGTAGTGTAGTGTAAGTTCTTAGACCAAGATTCGAAACCTTGTCTTTCCCGCTTCCCTTCGCAGGAAATTTTTGACAGAAAGTAGCGACACTGATACCTTAGAACTAACAAGTACCAGGCCTAGACCGGGGAGTCGGAACTAATAACAGCTTTTATAAACTCCAAATCCAACTCTTCCAACTCCAAGTTGGACGCAGGAAACTCTACCTACAACCCTCAATTCCGGAGGTTGGCAGCTCATCAACTACGAGAAAAATGTGATCGCAATCAAGCACATAACATTGAATCTCGTGCAAGACATTCTTTAGCTAAGTCTATAGCAGCTGATTCAATAGCGGATGGTCTTGTTGAAGGTTTTTTGACTTCTACTGAGAGCAAAGTCCTTACTTACCAGACCGGGCTACTTGAATAGCAGAAAGAAAAAATGTCACGAACCCAACTCCTAGGTCACTAGGAAGAAGAATGGAGGGAAATAGAAGAGGTCCTGTAAAGAAGCTTTCATTCGATGCTTCTGATTCAACTCCCAGACAAACAAGGAAGTATGCGCGAAGATAGGGTTAGTCCCTGCGGCAGGCATTATCCGGGAACGATTATCCAGGAACTTACAGAAGGTTGGCGTGACACGCCTAAATCCACAACGCTTCAGGCGAAGAGATATATCTTTCCGCTTTAGCGGCTTGAACCCTTCGATCAAAAGAGATACCTTAAATAAAATCAACTAAGTAGCTGACCTCTTAGACGTTCGTGGGTATTTAAATTCATACATAATCTTCTCCGACATGAGATAGAGTGAGAGGGCCTGGCCTATTCCATAGAACAAACTCAGCAAATCTTGATCCGTATTCCACCTCAGATGGTAGAAGGGGCAACTCAGCCTTGTCTTTTTCTTTGGGCTAGGAACCCAGGAGAATGTTCAAAGCGATAAGAGAACAGGTCTTTTCAGAGAAGCTCTTGCCACTCTTCTGTTAGAGCTCTTTAGTCCCATTCCTAACAACAGGGCACTAGCAACTGGGAACAAGGGAAACACCAACTCCCAACTTCCCTAGCCCAACCTTCCCAACCACCTCGGAACAAATATCATGCATACATAGGAACCCGGCTTCGCTAACCTTTCTTACTTAGTCGTGAAACAACTGTTCCCATCGAACGGAGAGAGATAGTCAAATGACAAAGGAAAGCAGACCTCGGAACGCGCTGCACAGCACGGAACAGCCATTACATCAGTGATCGGCAAACAAAGATAGATACTTAACAGCAGCTACAAGCAACAATAGCTACACCCGCCTAGGGACCACTCCAGAAGTAAGCTGCGATTAACCAGCTCACTTCCCTCATTCAATAGGGAAGACAACCCGCAGGGATACATGCATAAACAGGAATACTGCTATGCTTACCTACCTGACCATTCATGCAACAACTTACTCACATACCAACAAGGGATATGAATTATACTGAAGCTGCAAGCAACAGGAACTAGTGCCGCTTAGCTACGGTAGTTCACAGGCCGTTCCTCACTACCTCCATACATGCTTCACACAGAAACAACTGCTGTGCATACACAGAAACAAGGCAGCTATGCACACTAACTCATACCACAACCATTCCTATCGATAGAATACAGGTAATGGCAGATAGAAAGCAGCACTTACAGAGGAATCCATACACCGCAGGGATAGAGATTCACAACAGGAGGATAGCTCAAACGAAGAGAAGAGATATTCTAGACTGACAGGAGCTACAAACGCAGGAGTACGAGCCACTCTCCACGCTCGCTGGAACAACAAACCAAACAAGAAGAGGAACTAGCAAAGGCCTAACGAGACTTCTAGCAGCTTCTTCCCATTCCGCATAAACAAACAGAGGAATGAAAGACTGACATCACTGCTTTAGCTGCACCGTTGACTTAGCCGACGCTTTGATTCAATTAGAAATCTAATCACTCGGACAGCCCTGCGCTACACTTCGGGGATACGCTTACCGGGAAGTCCTACGTTCTCTACAACTGGTAGCCCAACTCAACGGGAGAAAGAGAAAGCAGCCCTATTAGAATAGAAGCCTTCGGAACTACTCTAGCATCTTCTTACCCTTCCCTGAAAGTTTCATTCATCAAAAACTTTGTTTCAGAGTGCAGATTTCTTAGCTATACAGGCATTCAAACTTTGATGTATCTAACCTTAGTGTCCATAGGGCAAAGCGGGAAATCCTTACCGGACGAAAGCAAGAAGCAGGCAGCTAATTAACGCAGTCAACTCATAGTTCATCTTCTTCGACCTGTATCCGCATACCATTTACAATCGATAGATAGCTAGTCTGTCTGGTTCTCGAGGAACGCCAGTCTCTCGACTGAGAGGAACGCCTCTTACTAAGGGGATTCTGTTCGGATTCGTCTTTTAGACTAGCACCAGCCTTTATTCCATTCCGCAAGTGGAATGTCGTAGGAAACCCTCTACATGGGTGTGCTATAAAACTAGGAGAAGAACAGAACTAAACGGATCAATTCCTTTGACCGGTCGTTTCGAGCTTCCAGTTATTCTGGATTGCTAACGTGGTTCGATGACGCCGATGGAAGGAACCACTGGAGATTCATCCAACTTCGATCCCCTAAAGTAAAGGCAAGCGCGTAGGCTATAGAATCCCAAATAGAGCTCCTTCGGCTCTAAACTGCTACTGTGCTTATTTGGTCTATCAGCGACTCGGCCAGCTACTGACCTAATTGGTAGCTTTTCAGTCAAGGTATGGATCACTCACTTCTGAGTCTATTTGTTGCAGACAAGCTGCTTTGGTCTCACTCCTAGCTTTTCTTATCGAAAGGAAAAAAGAAGGATCGTCTCACTCCAGTCAAATATGTATGTGGTTGGGTTCGAATCCCAATGAGCTATGAATTCGAGGAAAGGACTCTCATCCCCTGAATGAGCATCCCCCGAAACCGATCTATCATGTAGGTTCAGATCCACAAAAGCACCGGCATTCCCTGGTCCTCGGGAATGGTGGTCGCGTACTTCATCTGACGATACGAAGGTATCGGATAGATTGAAGAGTCGTAAGTCGACTTGAATCACCTCAAGGGGTGTAGGTGAGCCCGGTGGTATAAGTGCTTATGTTGGAAAGGCTCTACCCGTTGTATTGTGTAGTGGGAGTAGTCGTGCTAATGTTGAGAAGCAGAGTAAGAAGGCTTGCAGACCTTCTTAGTCCATGCTTTCTATTCTATGTGCGTGGATGTCACTATTGATTCAATTGGCCATCATTTTCACTTAATTCGTATTGGATTCCGCTTTGTCTAATAGACAGAGGAAAAGTTTCCATATCCCACTCTGAAAAAAAAGCCTATTTATTGATAGGTCAGGCCTTCAGAAAGACTTGTTCCATCTTAATCTTCTAGTTTTCACTCTTCTAGTTTGTCGCGGACTCTGCTCTTAGAGTCGATTCCTACTCTCGAACAGAAAGCAGGTAAGCCCTTCAAAGCTTTTCTTTGAAGCGGAGACTATTGGTAGTGAGAGAAATGTCATCTAAAGAAAGTCTCTGACAAGACCTGCTGATTAAAGGAAAAACTCTTCGCTGGGAACTCTCCAAGCAAGTGATTTGAGGTACTTTAGTAACTCGACTGGAATGCTTGAAGCTACTAGAGAAAGTCCTACTCTTTCATTTAGAGCCGAAACAGCTTCAGATGGTTCTTTTCCTGTCTAATTCAACTGTCGACTTTGTAAATGATTCAGTAGACCCGGGAACTTCTATTATTATGTTAGAAGGCTTGCCCCAAGCGCTTTAGGTACCTAGTACGCACAACTAGCCGTTATCCCCTACCGTCATAGCTTCAGATTTCCAACAGCCCTTAGACACTCAAATGCCCCGGGATCGCATTTCCACTTCCACTGTCCCTGGTATCAACCACTTACATCATTAGAAGTAGATCTTCCTCAGAGAAGGAAAGTCTATAGATACCTAAAATGCTGAACAGAAAGTGAAAGCGGTCCAGAAATTCTCATAACCGCGGGGAAGCCCTTCACTTCTAAGGAGGATTTTTTATTCCCATATAACTCCATCAATTGATTCAGTAGCCGCCCTAGTAGCATAAAATACAATTGCTTCTACTCCCGCTTTTGAAGTATGCCATCTATCTTCTGCTGTAAATGCAACTACTGGTTCATTGATAGTGTACACCCTTACCAAGGCCAAGGATGAAATGCCAGATTGAACTGATACTGTTGGCCAATCAAGGCAATCATCAGCCTACGAGGTCTAGGGAATGAAAGTCTTATAGAGGAGACTGGCTTCGTAAGTAAAGTAAATGAATTTGAGATAGATAGCTCGGAGAAGCTGGAGAGGCACGGAGTGACTCGACTGAAAGGAGAGGTGAATGAGTTACCAGCTACAGAAACTATTCACTCTGATGTTACACCATTTCCTGCCGAGAAACGCCTTATCTTTGTGCCGATATTGGAACTATTTCATATGTAGATTCCTCAACTTATTCCCTTTCTGGTATTGAACCAGTAACAAGATCGTCCCTTTCCGATTCCGATTCGTTGACTGCTAGAGCAAGAGGACCTTTCCTACCTTATGATAGACAGCTTTCACTGCTACGGCTATTGGCTTTAGCTCTACTATGGCATTCCCTGTAGTTCTTGGAGTAACTCAAACTCGAACTCCTGTTACAGCTTATGCCGGCTATAGACTACGCCTCTATTCATCCTTCGTTCGTGATCACTCCCAGCAATCACTTCACTGGCTAACAGTTAGTTAGAAAGTGTTCCGGCTAAGGCCTATAGAACTCATTTCACTCCGGTTATAGCTGAAAGTGGCTTTGTTCTTATCGTTCAGTGGTCACTCGCCTATAGGTAAGTAAAGAAGGGATTCTATTGTATTCCGATACTGTTACGAGCTGTCTTAACTCCACTTACTTCTAGGCCATTAGCTCAGTAAGCTCAGTAACTCCATTCTCTTATGCCAGCCTTACCTCAATTCCCTTCTTCGCCTCAACAGCTAAAGCATCCCTTTCTGCAGCTCCTGAAACAGCCGAAGAACCTGGAGTTTATGATTCCGGCAGGAGAGGTATTCTTTACTGCGCTCTAGCAACAAGACAGCTAGCCGATCAGTCGTAACTGCCCCCGACAGCCACTCCTTCTCTACAGCTTGCTCGCATAAGGACGCTTCGCTAGCAGCCTATTCTCATCAAGCTACTCCGAACAAAGAGAAGGAATACTCTTTAGAATGCGCTAGCAGCAACCCTTAGCCGCTCAATCGTGCCTTACCTCAGTAGATGCATACGCACAACGCGGTAGGCACTCGCTCACTACAGCTTGCTTACTTAGGAAGATCGCTTCGCTTGCTAACTAACACATCAAGGAACAAACAAACCTTGCAGACGGAGAAGGGGAACTCTACTTGACAGACAGATAAGGAATCCCCGTCTCCTAGCTAACAATACCTCGTCGGGATGGAATGCCTACTCGGAACAAACTAGCCTGAAAAAGTGATATTTCGTATAATAATAATGAATGAATGAATGGATGGAATTGGATCATCAACGGACGAAGTGAGTCAAATACACTCTTTATTGGCTAGTGTGTAGTAGACTCCATTATGGTCATTCGTAACGGCTCCATATAGTTTGATTTTGGGGCGTAACGTTGTGATTGTTCCATCGACTGACCGATATACTAGTTCCAGAGGCATCTTCCATTCATATCGATTTGGGTTTTTCTGCACCATATTTTGATCTGCCGCGTCTTCGACCCGGAATTCCCATCAAATCCTTTACTCCTCGAATACAATGGGATTTTACACCTGGCGAATCTTTCACTCTACCTCCTCTTATTAACACCTGCGAATGTTCCTGCGAATTATGACCTTCGCCCGGAATGTGAGCAAATATATCATGTCGATTGCTCAACCGTACTTTGGCTATCTTACGTGGAGCGGAATTCGGTTTTTTCGGTGTTCTCGTTGAAACACGCGGGCATGCTCCTAGCTTCTGGGGACATTTATCCAAAGCTCGAGTACGGTCCGTGCGCCGTTTTTCTTCTCTACCATGACGAATCAATTGATTAAACGTAGGCATTATTCTCTTTCCTTTCTTTTTCCCCCCCATTTTTTGCCCTATCACTTTACTCCCGATCCGAAGCACCCCTTTTCCATTCATAGAGAAATCCAATCGTCAAAATAAATAAAAAGGCCATCATGGACCAAAATCCAAACAGATCAATCTTGTTGGGAGGTACTGCCCAAGGAAAGAAAAAGGTGACTTCCAGATCAGGGATTAAAAATAAAATTGAAACAAGATAAAATCGTATATCGAAACGACTTCTGGCATCACCGAAAGGATCGAAACCACATTCGTAGGCCGACAATTTTTCTGGGTAGGTAGAACTATTGGAAGCAAATGGAAAAGGAACACCGAGTAGGATCAAAGAAACTAGCAGACTAATCACTAAATAGATAGAAATTGGTGCAAATTCTGACATCATTACAGCCCACTTTGTTTTCTCGCTCCTTGCTGGCGAAGAAGCGGCATATCGAAAAATAAAGAAAGAAGCAAAAGCCCATCCCGAAAGGTAGCTTGCTTACTTATGCGATAGAGTCCCCCCCAGGGCCGCCTTTCTTGAGGAACACTCTATTTTTTAGTTCCTTAAATTCTGGGGCCTCTTTACCGCGCTCATTTAGAGCACTTAACAGGCGGTATAACTGCTCCAAGGAGTGCTCTCCCGTGGCGGTACGGGGATTGTCGAGGGCCCGAGCTCCCCGCCCCATCCAATCCCCCGTTGGATCAAGGCCAGCCATTACCTTCACAATCTCTACCTTGACCTCGAAGAGGTCTTCGGCTTGAATGTGGGCTAATTGGATGACCTCGTATGAGGGATAAGCAAATGCCGCCAAAAGGCGACGTTGGATGTCGCCAACGCTATCCCCCCCTATAATTTCATTCCCTTGATAGGGATAGGGGACAGATGGCCCAGCTTCCTCCCCCCCGGAAGGGACTGGATTAGTTGGAAGCGCTGGCCCAGCTTCCTGGGGAGGAAGCTGATTGACCGATGGTTCACTCTCCTCCGTGTGGGACTCCCCTGCCGGGGGGGAGTCCGTGTCCGTTTTGGAGTCCGAGAATGATTCCTCGAGAACTCCAGTTCAAAGGGATCTTCCTCCCACGTGGATGAGCTCTCCGCCCCGTTAGGGCCCGTAGAAGGAAGTGCTCCTACTGCAGCCCATATAATGGGCTCCAACAGGGGCAAAGCCTGACCACCCAGTAGGTGGATGACTTTGATCCGTATCAAAGATATTACCACGGCGATGAAAAAGACCAAGAAGAGATTGAGAATCCCCCTCAGTGGTCCTTTCAAACGAAAGTAATAAATTCGAAATAAAAATAGGAAGCCCACCAGTGCGAAGAATGAAACGCACGTAGTGGTCAGAATAGCGCTTCCTTCTGATCCTAGAAAACGTCCGAAAAAACCTGCTACGGAACTACCGAGCAGGAGCACCAATAGTCGAACCAGATTTTTCATAAATTTGAGATTTTTTCGTTTCTTTCCTTATCAGAGAGGGGCCCCTTAGGGGTATTTAGTAACTCGAGCATTTCTTGTTTACTCGACTGAAAGGAGAGGCACGGAGTGACTCGAGCACTTGTTGCGAGAGGTGCTTTAGCAACTCGACTGAAAGGAGAGGGCGAAGTCATGACTCGAGCACTTGTTGCGAGAGGTCCAACGGAACTTACCGAGTGAAAGAGTTATTCTATGAAATAAAATCTCGTTTTTTCATCACATATACAAGCTAAAACTACAGCCAACAGGGTGGAAGTTGTGTCTTTACAGTAACTCTCCTCTCTTCACATGGAGTAGCTCATCTACCTTCTCCTACCTCAGCAGAACACTTCTCGGACAGTCAGCAGCAGCAGAGCACATTCCTACTTACATACATGATTCAAACAACACTTCCACACCCATCGAAGTGGGAGTAGACCATCCCTACCATGGAAGTAGGAGAAGAGAACAAAGACATTTAGACAGAACATAATTCGCATTATATAATTGAATCAATTCTCAGGAAAAGAGAAACTGTGGTGTAAACTCTACTACAATAGGGTTTCACAGATAAAAACTTTCTTCCTCGAATTGAATGAAGTTTTGAAAGCTACATTCTATATTAAGACAGCCCGGAAGCCCTAGGACTACACTCCAACAAGATCACGCAACAGACGTTACGACCACTCAACAAAGTCTCGACAATACACCCAAATAATCACAACTTCTTTCTTCGCTACCTTTAGTATTCGGATAAACACTCGGACAGTATTGACAAATCGCGTGTGTTAAGCAACACACAAGACTTCTCTTTTCTTTGCCTCATTTGAAACTTCTTTATTAAACCTGACTTCAGTCTATCATTTTCAGAAAAGGCATACTATCAGAAAAGTCATACCTTTATTAAACAATTCACTACTTGGTGAATACTTGGGCACTACTTGGCTACTAGTTGACTACTTGGGAAACTAGTTGACTACTTGGATAGTTTACTACTAGGCTAGGGAACTACTTGACTACTGAACCCCAGGAATACACTACTTGCCTAGGGAACTACTTGGGAAGTCATCTCTTTACTTAACGAACTAACCACTCAGGGATTCAAATCCACGATACTCCTACCATCTGCTTGATCCAGTTGAAAACTTGACTCCGACTTCACATCAGCCCTTAGGGTCAACACAGCTCCTCTTATCCTTTACTCTTTCTATGCCTGGATTCCTATGCCTGTTTTACCTCGAGTTGGAATTCAGTGGGAGAAATTCCAACAAAATGAAGTGGTAGAAATTCTCCAGAAAACGAAAACGGCGATTCCAACTCTACAATCAAGGCAGAACGCAGGGAGGAGAAGAGAATAGAATAGATTATAGACGGCGGACCGGACCCAAGCTAGGCTGAAGGCAGGACTCTATTAAGTACGGCTAAAGGCAGACTCTATTAAGTACGACTGAAGGCAAACCAAGTAAGTGCGGTTTCAAACAAAGGTGAAGGAAAGGTACGATCGGTGGACAAGGAATCGGTTGAGATCGAAACCATATTCGTAGGACGCGTACCCAATAGCGTTTCCAGGGGCCTCATCCCGGGGGCAAGCCGGGGCATCAGTACGCGCTAGGCCTATCACTCGGAGCCCGGGCGATCGACTCCTACTCTTTATTTAGAGGCGGGAAATCTTACTCTTCTTGAGCGGGGGGTAGACCAATCTTCTTCAGCGGGAAATCCAATCCATACCTTGGAGGAAATCCATAGCTTGGTAGACAATCCATAGCTTGGTATCCAATCACTCTACTTCAAGTGGGCTAACTCACTCATCTTTTGGGATTGGTCTTTCTTCAATGTATAAGTGGAGTAAGGTCTTTTTCCCCACCGAAAGAAAAGAAGGTTTCCATTCCCATTCCAGTAGTAAGAAAAGATCAGAGGCACCGTTGCCTACTTCGTGGGATCGCCTTACGTAGAAGGACTTGTGATCCACTCTCGGCTAAGTTTCTATGATCGGTCCTCTCTCGATTAATAGCTAACTGGAAAGAGAATCCTCTTTTATACTTCATTATCGATCAAGAGGGAAGTTCCTAACGTGTCCTTAGGAACGAAGGTCTGTCGAAGGTGGGCGAACGTGTCTTTCTATGGTACGCTCGGTACGCCTTGTTTCTATTGTTCTCCGATAGCTCTATCAGTGATTATTTCAAGTAGTGCTTTTTGTCTGTTACCGGATATGTATAGAAGTTTCCTTATGGTGTTCCTCTCCGGTGTTGCTGAATACACGTCACCGGTTCGACTCCTATTTATATTTAGTGGTCCATTTATTGATTGATGGGCGAATGGAGCCCGGGATGCTGAAAATGTAAAGGCCAAGGCCTCTCTCGGTTGTTGCTTTACCTGTCCTATTAGACTAGCTAGGCCCTCCTTCGGTATGTCTTGTTCCTTGGCTTCTCCTTGTTGGAATTCATGGTTGATTGTAACCTAAGGGTTGTTATATCACTGTCCTTCTGTGGGGGAGAAAGAGGGGGTGTTGCTAGCTCGGTAGGCGCACAGGCGCGGGTTCCGGTTGAAGAGTCAAATTCTCCTTCTTGTTTTTATTGTGAGAATCTTTCTCTATACTCTATATAAGATGCCATCTGTTTTCTTTACTCGTTTCCTCCTTAGCTTTGAATCTATCTGTGACTGTTC